TCATTGGTGAGAGGTGAACCTTATGATAAAGAAGAGAAAGAAGAACCTAGCTACAGAAGTATACGCTTTAAGTCAACAGATACGTATGTCTGCTCACAAAGCCCGAAGGGTAATTGATCAGATTCGTGGGCGTTCTTACGAGGAAACCCTTATGATACTCGAACTCATGCCTTATAGAGCATGTTATCCCATTTTTAAATTGGTTTATTCTGCAGCAGCAAATGCTAGTCACAATATGGGTTTGAACGAAGCAAATTTAGTCATTAGTAAAGCTGAAGTAAACGAGGGTACTGCTGTGAAAAGATTAAAACCTCGAGCTCGAGGGCGGAGTTATCTGATAAAAAGGCCGACTTGTCATATAACTATTGTTTTGAAAGATATATCCTTATATGAAGAATTTGAAGAATATATCATGTGCTCAAAAAAATCTGAATTGATAACTAAAAAAAAGAGCAAAAATCTGACATGTCATGATACATATAGTAGTGGGGGATTATGGGACAAAAAATAAATCCACTTGGGTTCCGACTTGGTACAACACAAAGTCATCATTCTCTGTGGTTTGCACAGCCAAAAAATTATTCAGAAGGTCTACAAGAAGATCAAAAAATACGAGATTTTATTAAGAATTATATACAAAAAAATATGAGAATATCCTCCGGTATTGGCGTTGAGGGAATTGCACGGATAGAGATTCAAAAAAGAATCGATCTAATTCAAGTCATAATTTATATAGGATTCCCAAAATTATTAATAGAAAATAGACCGCGAAGAGTCGAAGAATTACAGATGAATGTACAAAAAGAACTTAATTGTGCGAACCGAAAACTAAACATTGCTATTACAAGAATTGCAAATCCTTATGGACACCCTAATATTCTTGCAGAATTTATAGCCGGACAATTAAAAAATAGAGTTTCTTTTCGCAAAGCAATGAAAAAAGCTATTGAATTAACTGAACAGGCGAATACAAAAGGAATTCAAGTACAAATTGCGGGGCGTATCGACGGAAAAGAAATTGCACGCGTCGAATGGATCAGAGAAGGTAGGGTTCCTCTCCAAACCATTGGGGCTAAAATTGATTATTGTTCCTATACGGTTCGAACTATATACGGGGTATTAGGAATAAAAATTTGGATATTTGTAGACAAAGAATAATAAGACTTTACACATTTTTTTTACATTATACCCAGTGATGGAAATAGAACAAAAAGGAAAAACTCTTTTATTTTTATTTTTTATTCTTTTTATGTTCAAGATCCTCA